AAAAGATCCACTTGTCATATAACTATCGTATTGGAAGATATATCCTTCTATCAACAATATGAAGAATATTTAATGTATTTAAAAAAACCTGGATGCAGCAATGAAAACATAAATCTAACATGTTATGATACATATAGTAGTGGAGGCCTATGGGACAAAAAATAAATCCACTTGGTTTCAGACTTGGTACAACCCAAAGTCATCATTCTCTTTGGTTTGCACAACCAAAAAAGTATTCTGAGGGTTTAGAAGAAGATAAAAAAATACGAGACTGTATTAAAAATTATGTCCAAAAAAATATAAGAATATCCTCTGGTATGGAGGGAATTGCACGTATCGAAATTCAAAAAAGAATCGATCTCATTCAGATCATAATCTATATGGGATTTCCTAAATTATTAATTGAAGATAAACCCCGAAGAGTCGAAGAATTACAGATGAATGTTCAAAAAGAACTTAATTGTGTCAATAGAAAACTCAACATTGCTATTACCCGAATTTCCAATCCGTATGGGCATCCTAATATTCTTGCAGAATTTATAGCTGGCCAATTAAAAAATCGCGTTTCTTTTCGAAAAGCAATGAAAAAAGCTATTGAATTAACTGAACAGGCGAATACAAAAGGAATTCAAGTACAAATTGCAGGACGTATCGACGGAAAAGAAATTGCACGTGTTGAATGGATCAGAGAAGGCAGAGTTCCTTTACAAACAATTGAAGCTAAAATTGATTATTGTTCCTATACAGTTCGAACTATTTATGGGGTTTTAGGAATAAAAATTTGGATATTCGTAGACGAAGAATAAAAAAATTTTATTTGTCTTTATATTTTATCCAACGATAAAAAACGAAAACTATGTAGTATAACACTATACAGTAATACAAATTTGCAGTCTTCTTTTTTATTTTTAAGAAAAAAATAAGCAATTCTATAAGGTTGAATAAAAATTTCCATCAAAACTCCTTTGATATAATTGCTATGCTTAGTGTGTGACTCGTTGGTTTAGGATTCGATTAGATTACGATAAAAAAAAAAAGAACTTACCTATAAGAGCAACTAATAACTATAGCATTAATAAATAACCTAAGCAACTCATTGCTTCGCATTATCTGGATCCAAAAAAATCAGTCAAGATATGGTAGGCTGATCATATCATTGTAGCAACTGACTTAAAAAAAAAAAAAGAATAAATAAAGATGATTATTAAGTTATGAAAGGTAATCGAAAAGTATGCGGATAAATGGAAGGATGAAAGAAAGAGAGAAAAAATTGAATATTAATGATATATGATTCCAATTTGGAAAATCTATGAGGTCGCTGTAAGAAAAGCAATGTAATAAAGCATCAATACAGATTCATTCATAATAATTAGATAAATCTGTTCCGAAAACAAAAAATTAAGAGCCTTGAGCCAATAAAAACTGAGAAAATTGACTCAAAAACAAATAAAAAAATGAAATTCAAAATTTCATGTAAAAGCTCCATTGTAGAATACAGGCCTAATGATTAATCAAGAAGCGATGGGAACGACGGAACCCATGAATATATAGGATTCTAGTGAAAAACAAATCTTAGTAATTCATTGGACAGGATGGCGGAATAAACCAGAAACTTTATTATCTATTCTGATTTTGATTCTGAGACCTCTAGGGATAAAAAGCAAACTTAAATAGGTATTGAAAGAGTAAATATTCGCCGGCGAAAAATTTGTTTTTTTTTTCAAATAAAACAAAGTAATAAAAGACGAAAAAAACAATGAAAAAGAGAAAATAAAATAAGGATTTGTTAGAATATTCTAACTCTAACAAAAACTACATTTGTAATGATGATATTACGTTATTTTTAAATAAATAGAAATCTAATTAATCTTTTTGATTCTATTTTGAAAAAGACATACACAAATTTAGAAGAGATAAGATGAAATTTTTTAAAATACCATGATTAATGATTAATAGGATTAATCATTAACTACATCTATATCTTAATTAGTCCTTTTATTCGCGAGGAGCTGGATGAGAAGAAACTCTCACGTCCAGTTCTGTAGTAGAGATGGAATTTAAAATTTAGAAAAAAACCATCAACTATAACCCAAAAAGAACCAGATTTCGTAAACAACATCGAGGAAGACTAAAAGGAATATCCTCTCGTGGGAATCGTATTTGTTTTGGCAGATATGCTCTTCAAACACTTGAACCCGCTTGGATCACATCTAGACAAATAGAAGCAGGGCGGCGAGCAATGACACGAAATGTACGGCGTGGTGGAAAAATTTGGGTACGTATATTTCCAGACAAGCCAGTTACAGTAAGACCCGCGGAAACGCGTATGGGTTCTGGGAAAGGATCCCCAGAGTACTGGGTAGCTGTGGTTAAACCAGGTAAAATCCTTTATGAAATGGGTGGTGTACCCGAAAATATAGCCAGAAAAGCTATTTCAATAGCGGCATCAAAAATGCCTATAAAAACCCAATTCATTATTTCTGAATAGGAATATAGAATGAAAAAGCTAAATAACATTTAAGGATAAAAAGATTATAAGTTTTCTTTTTTTGACAAACAATATTTTTTTACTTCGTCCTTTGCATTAAAAGAAGAGATACAAAAATATGATTCAACCACAAACCTATTTGAATGTAGCAGACAACAGCGGGGCTCGAGAATTGATGTGTATTCGAATAATAGGAGCTAGTAATCGCCGCTATGCTCATATTGGTGATGTTATTGTTGCTGTAATCAAGGAAGCAATCCCAAATACTCCTCTAGAAAGATCAGAAGTGATCAGAGCTGTAATTGTACGTACTTGTAAAGAACTCAAACGTAACAATGGGACGATAATACGATATGATGACAATGCCGCAGTTGTCATTGATCAAGAAGGAAATCCAAAAGGAACTCGAGTTTTTGGGGCGATCCCACGGGAATTGAGACAATTAAACTTTACTAAAATCGTTTCATTAGCTCCTGAGGTATTATAAGACCTAAATATCGATAGTTTAGTATAGGATTAATAAAATGATATTGAAATCAAATTTATTAATAGATTGTGTATCACGCATATACCCTTAATAATTTTATATATTAATAATTGAATTCATATATTAATATATAATTCGTCTCTATCTATATATAAATAAAAGAAAAAGAACATGTTGATTATATCAAAATTATAGAACAATAAGGAATTTTAACTTATCATGGGGAAAGACACTATTGCTGATATAATAACCTCTATACGAAATGCTGACATGAATAGAAAAGGAACGGTTCGGATAGGATCGACTAACATCACCGAAAGCATTGTTAAAATACTTTTACGAGAGGGTTTTATCAAAAACGTAAGGAAGCATCGCGAAAACAATCAATATTTTTTGATTTTAACCCTAAGACATAGACGAAATAAGAAAGAATCCTATAAAACGATTTTAAATTTAAAGAGAATAAGCCGACCGGGTCTACGAATCTATTCTAACTCTCAACGAATTCCACGAATTTTAGGCGGAATAGGAATTGTAATCCTTTCGACTTCTCAAGGTATAATGACAGACCGAGAAGCTCGACTAAAAAGAATCGGCGGAGAAATTTTGTGTTATATATGGTAATCCTTCTAATATAAAAATTGGATATCCGGAACTTACCATTTGTGAAAAAAAAGGGGGGGTTGTGTAATACCACCCCTGCTAAAAAAATTTAGAATTTTTGACCCCGAATGAAATTAAAGAAAAAAAATGAATTAATCAACGTTTTCTTTATGAATCACTCCCGAGCGGCATGGTTCGATTTTCTTTAGATACTAAAGATTTGTTTAATTTTAGGTCATGCTTCTGAAAGGATTCGACATATTTTTGTATAAGTATACCTATAGGAGAAAAAGGTAAAAATTTTAGTAAGTTCTTAGGTATAAGTTAATCGGGAGACAGCCACTTTCGAGACTCCATAACAAGGATTCAAATGAGTAAGTGGTTTTTTCAAATTCAACATTCCTTTCACGACGATACAATTCAAGATTCAAAAATATCAAGAAACCTTTTTTTCGTCTAACAATAAGTATATTCAGAGAATTAAGGAATAACAACTATGAAAATAAGGGCTTCCGTTCGTAAAATTTGTGAAAAGTGTCGGCTAATCCGTAGGAGGGGACGAATTATAGTAATTTGTTCCAACCCGAGGCATAAACAAAGACAAGGATAATCTTACTAAAGGAAATAAAGGAAAGGGGCACTTCAAAGGAGCTAGCAAAAAAAAAGGTCCGTTTTGGTATGAAATGGATATATCCATATATTTCTTGTGAAATGAAAAAATATGGCAAAACCTATATTAAGAATTGGTTCACGTAAAAATACACGTAGTGGTTCACGTAAAAATGTACGTAGAATACCAAAGGGAGTTATTCATGTTCAAGCAAGTTTCAACAATACCATTGTGACCGTTACAGATGTACGGGGTCGGGTGATTTCTTGGTCCTCCGCGGGTACTTGTGGATTCAGGGGTACAAGAAGAGGAACACCTTTTGCTGCTCAAACCGCAGCGGGAAATGCTATTCGAGCAGTAGTGGATCAAGGTATGCAACGAGCTGAAGTAAGGATAAAAGGCCCTGGACTGGGAAGAGATGCAGCATTACGAGCTATTCGTAGAAGCGGTATACTTTTAAGTTTCGTACGAGATGTAACCCCTATGCCACATAATGGTTGTAGACCCCCTAAAAAAAGACGTGTATAGAATGAAATAAAGGCTGAAAGGGTTTCAAGAGAAATAAATGATTCAATGATCTGATCAAATAAAATTACTATGGTTCGAGAGAAAGTCAAAGTATCTACTCGGACACTACAGTGGAAGTGTGTTGAATCAAGAAGAGACAGTAAGCGTCTTTATTATGGACGCTTTATTCTGTCTCCACTTATGAAAGGTCAAGCCGACACAATAGGCATTGCGATGCGAAGAGCTTTACTTGGGGAAATAGAAGGAACATGTATTACACGTGCAAAATCTGAGAACATACCACA